ATGCGTTGAATATATTCGACAAACCATAAAGATATTGGTACTTTATATATTTTGTTTGGTATGTGGTCGGGGTTGGTTGGGACTGCCTTAAGCTTACTAATCCGGGCAGAGTTGGGCCAGCCTGGTGCGTTGTTGGGTGATGATCAGCTTTATAATGTAATTGTTACCGCACACGCCTTTGTCATGATTTTCTTTTTGGTAATGCCTATAATGATTGGGGGGTTCGGTAATTGATTGGTTCCACTAATACTGGGAGCAGTAGATATAGCATTCCCCCGATTAAATAATATAAGTTTTTGATTGTTGCCACCTGCGCTGACATTATTATTATCTTCTGCCACAGTGGAAAGTGGTGTGGGCACTGGTTGAACCGTATACCCTCCGTTGTCGGGTAACCTGGCTCACGCCGGTGGTTCCGTTGACCTTGCAATTTTTTCTCTACATCTGGCGGGAGTTTCTTCAATCTTAGGAGCTGTGAATTTTATCACAACGGTTGTAAACATACGGTGAGAAGGGATACAGTTAGAACGAATGCCTTTGTTCGTATGGTCAGTAAAAATTACAGCAGTACTGTTGCTTTTATCTTTGCCTGTACTGGCCGGGGCAATTACAATATTGTTGACGGACCGAAATTTCAACACTTCCTTTTTTGATCCGGCAGGAGGCGGTGATCCTATTTTATATCAGCATCTATTTTGATTCTTTGGTCACCCAGAGGTATATATTCTAATTTTACCAGGTTTTGGTATAATTTCTCATATTGCAAGCCATAACTCTAGTAAGAATGAAACCTTTGGGGCGCTAGGTATGATCTATGCTATGCTGGCTATTGGGGTACTAGGTTTTATTGTATGAGCACATCATATGTTTACGGTGGGAATGGATGTCGATACGCGAGCTTATTTTACTGCTGCAACTATAATTATTGCAGTTCCTACTGGAATTAAAGTCTTTAGGTGGTTAGCTACAATCTATGGATCGAAAATTAAAGCAGAAACATCTATACTATGAGCCTTAGGATTTATTTTTCTATTTACAATAGGGGGACTGACTGGAATTGTTTTGTCTAACTCTTCGTTGGACATTATACTGCATGATACATACTATGTAGTAGCTCACTTCCACTATGTTCTTTCCATGGGTGCCGTGTTTGCATTATTTGGGGCATTTAATTATTGATATCCTTTGTTGACAGGCTTGACACTAAATCCTCGTTGAACGCGAGCTCATTTCTATATGATATTTATTGGTGTGAATGTAACATTTTTCCCGCAGCATTTTCTAGGTTTGGCGGGTATACCCCGGCGGTATTCTGACTATCCTGATTGTTATATAAAGTGAAATGTAGTATCATCTATTGGGTCCTTGATTTCCTTCGTGGCGGTATTGTATTTTATAATTACACTATGAGAGTCACTAGCAGCCCAGCGAGGCGTAGTATGGAGTACTCACTTGCCTACGTCCTTGGAATGGGACAATATCCTACCTGCAGATTTTCATAATGCTTCGGAAACTGGAGCATTATATTTATGGAGATTTAGTTAAAATATAATACTAGATTGTCAGCCTAGAGTTACTTTAAAGAAGTATTCTCCTATGCCTCAATTATCACCCCTTAATTGAATGTTATTGTACATTGTTTTTTGACTGTTAATTATTTGTATTGCTAGAATAGTATGGTGAGCCTCAACTCCTAAATACAAAACATCATATGATAGTAGTCAATTTTCTTCTAAATGATCTTGATGTTAGTAGATATTTTCTCGTGTTTTGATGATAATAATCTCGTTTTTATATCTCTCTCTTCGTTAGTTTGGGGGTTTAGTTTGAGCCTAACAGCTTTGCTGGTATATAGTTACTGAGCTCAAAATACTCGGTACTGGGTAGTCTATTTAAGAGTGAAAGAAGTGATGTTTTCACAAGCAGGTCGTACATTAGGAGCACAATTAGGCGGATTCGACCTACTGATTGTGGTACTATTTAGGTTGTTAGTTTTTCTTAATCTGAGAGGAATGGTTCCCTATGTATTTAGACCCACAAGGCATTTGGTGTTCTCTTTTTCAATAGGTTTACCATTTTGATTTTCGCTGATTGTGTCAGGATGAGTTCATAACCCCACTTCAGCTGTGGCTAGGCTGCTACCTATAGGTGCTCCTGCTCCTCTTAATCCCTTCCTAGTGTTGATTGAAACTGTAAGAATCAGTGTGCGTCCCATTACACTGTCTGTGCGTTTGGCAGCAAACATGAGTGCGGGACATATTATTCTAGGTCTAGTGGGGAATTATATAATGGCTGCTAGAAGAACTGAGAGTATACTATTTCTTGTCTTAGTTCAAGTTTTCTATAGTATATTAGAGTTTGCAATTTGTGCCATCCAGGCTTATATTTTTTGTTTACTTCTTACTCTGTACTCGGATGAGCACACTAAGTCGACGAGAAGCAAAATATGCGTCCTATCTGTTAACTAGGAAGCTGTGTTGGGTAGACACCTTGTTGGATGATACCTAAGATTACCTCTACATTAGCTGCTTGTATACTGATATTAAGAACTGCTTTGTTTCCAACTTTGCTTTATTTTATGTCAACCCATATGTCTTTATTCTTGGACTGGACAATTTTAAGTGTAGGATCAAGCATGATTACAATACCCATCGTGGTGGATTGAATCAGTTTGAGTTTTAGGGTAGTAGTGTGCACTATTTCAGGCTGTGTATTTTGCTTCTCGTCGAGATATATATCCCATGATCCGTTCCTGAAGCGGTTTATTTATTTAGTTCTAATGTTTGTTCTATCAATAAATTTCTTAATTTATATTGTTTCACTGCCTGCGCTGCTTTTAGGTTGAGATGGGTTGGGAATCGTGTCATTTGCTTTAGTAGTATACTACCAAAATATAAAGAGATTAAATGCTGGGATACTGACAGTGCTAATAAATCGTGTAGGTGATGTAATGATTCTTTTGTCCATTGGTTTATTGGTACTACAAGGTCACTGAATAGTTCCTCATATATGAGATTTTAGTATAAGAAGTTGGGTATGTTTTATAATCATAGTAGCTGGAATAACTAAAAGGGCACAGATTCCTTTTTCTAGGTGACTACCGGCTGCCATGGCAGCCCCTACACCCGTGTCAGCTTTAGTGCACTCTTCGACATTAGTTACTGCAGGGGTATACCTGTTGGTTCGTTTTAATACGTTTTTAAGGTCCTTTCCTTTTTATAGTACCATGCTGCTACTAATATCAGTGATGACATTAATGATGGCAGGCTTAGGTGCAAATTTTGAAAATGACCTGAAAAAGATCATTGCTCTGTCCACTTTAAGGCAATTAGGGGTAATAATACTAAGTCTTTCTATGGGTGCCGTGTTTTTGGCTCTATTTCACCTCTACACACATGCGCTATTCAAGGCCTTATTATTCTTATGTGCTGGCAGGATCATTCACACTAGGATGAATAGTCAAGATCTTCGTTTTATAGGAATAAGGTATCTTCAGCTTCCCTACACAACCGCGTGTTTAAATGTAGCTAATCTGTCACTATGCGGTGCCCCTTTCTTGAGGGGGTTTTATTCAAAGGATTTGATTTTAGAAACCGGGTTACATAGGGATATAAATCTCTTATTACTTGTGTTGATTATGCTAGCAACAGGGTTGACTTCCGCTTATTCAATTCGGCTTTCGCTCTCATCTTTGTGGGGGAGATCTTCGGCAACAAGGTTTCACGGGAAGTCGGAGGACTACTATAGTCTAGTGTCCATAACAATGCTAACAACTTTAGCAATTAGGAGAGGTGTGCTATTTCAGAGACTAATTTTAGATTTCAATACTATGTATTTACTACCTGTACATATAAAAGTTTTACCTACGGTAATGGTACTCCTAGGAGTTTACTGAGCGGGCTTCCTTTGAGATGCTCATACAATAAAACCTAATTTAGAGATGAGTTTTATATCTGGAATATGATTTTTAGCTCCCCTTTGTTCTCAACCTGTAGTAAAACTCTCTATATTGCTAGGTACACATGTTGTGCGCAGTGTCGATGAAGGTTGGCTAGAGATCTTGGGAGGACAGGGCTTATACATGATTTTTAGATCAATGTCCCGCACTCTTCAACGAACAATAGTGGTTGTAATACACTTTATGGTTGTGTATGTTTTTGTTTTTATACTACTGTTTTTCTTAAGGGTGCTTTTACTTTATGATTTTTGTGGTGACCGAGGTTAAGGTGTTAAATTTTTAATTTAAAGACGGCAATTGTGCCCTGCAACTTGGTACTGAAGACTGATAACTATAATCAAGAAAGAGGTTACTCCCAAGTTGATGAATTACCGGTCGCCGTTTCATTTAGTAGAGTTTAGTCCGTGACCTTTAACTGGGTCGATGGGAGCGTTATTTCTGACAGTAGGGTTGGCTAGCTGAATACACGGGGGGTCATTTTTTCTATCTGCTGTAGGCCTACTGCTTATTGGCCTAACGATGGTACAGTGGTGACGCGATGTGATTCGAGAAGGAACATTTCAGGGGCATCACACCCTTAAAGTAAGCAAAGGGTTACGATGAGGGATAATCTTATTTATTATTTCGGAAGTGTGTTTCTTCTTTGCTTTTTTTTGAGCTTATTTTCACAGAAGCTTAGCTCCTAGAGTAGATATTGGTTGTTGTTGACCTCCTGCCGGAATTGTTCCACTTAATCCATTAAAAGTGCCTTTATTGAATACTTGTGTTTTACTGACATCGGGGCTGACTGTTACGTGGGCTCATCACAGCTTAATCGAGGGGGACCGAGATGGTAGAGTACAGGGCCTTCTGTTTACAGTATTGCTGGGAATATATTTCACTTTTTTACAAGCGGGGGAGTACTATGAGACTTCTTTCACGATTGCTGACAGGGTGTACGGTTCAACCTTTTTTGTGGCCACAGGCTTCCACGGCCTACATGTGTTAATTGGTAGAGTATTTCTATTAGTGTGCTTAGTGCGGGCTTATATATACCACTTTTCAACTGGACATCACTTCGGTTTTGAGGCTGCAGCCTGATACTGACACTTCGTCGATGTTGTTTGATTGTTTTTATATATGTCTATCTATTGGTGAGGTTATTAAAAGAAAAACGTATGTGTGGCTGGGCTGCTAACCTGGCCTCGGGAGTAGATTCTTCCTTTTCTTTATGTATGGGGGGTTACCTTATTTTTATATCATGTTTAGTGGCATAGTTTTTGGGGTGCTGTTTTCTTTATCTTCGGTACATTGGCTCAGTATATGAGCAGGACTAGAGATTAATCTCATTTGTTTTTTGCCTCTACTTATAAGTAGAGGCTCTATTTCTGAAACTGAGTCGGCAGTTAAGTATTTCATTTTTCAAAGACTGGGGTCCGTTTTTTTCGTAGCAGGTAGCCTTTATTCATATAGCCTTAGATTCACCTGAGAAGTTTCTACTACACTGGGGGGTTCGGTGTTGGTACTATTAGGTCTTCTTCAGAAATTGGGGGCTGCTCCATTTCATTGGTGATTCCCAGGAGTAATAGCCGGAATAAGGTGGCCGATATGCCTAATACTAGTTACATGGCAAAAATTAGGCCCATTGTTGCTCTTATGTAGGGTGCATCTGTATGGTTGTATATTTTTGGTGGCTGCGAGGGCAGCTATTTCTTCTTTAGTTGGCGGGATCGGTGGGATAAATCAAACGCAAGCCCGCGGTTTATTGGCTTACTCGTCAATTGGCCATATAGGGTGGTTATTATTTGCTAGATTATCAAGATTAGAATTGGTTTATTTTTATTTCGTTAGTTATGTGTTAATTAGATGCCTGGTTTTTATTCCATTTTGATACCTATCTGTGAATAATTTATATACGATAAGTAATGTGAGTGACAGGCCCCTCCTGCTTAGGGGTCTTATTTCTATACTTTCTTTAGCGGGACTACCTCCCTTGTTGGGGTTTATCCCAAAATGGTTAGTTTTTATGTCATCAGTACAATATAGCTCTTTATGATGGTTTTTGGGCGCTCTAATCGCCGGTTCTTTACTGAGAATCTTTTATTATCTTAACTTGACAATGAGGGCTTTTTTATCTGGGAAGACGTGTATGCACGTGTGATCTAACAGATGACCTATATATCTATTTTTAGGATTATTAGTCCATATAGGAGGAGGCTTACTGATGTTTATATGATAAGTATAAAAAGCGAAACATCGCATGCGATTTCGGCTCGTATTTTGAGATAGCACATCTCTTTATACTCTAGTGCTACATAGTTTAACAGTAAGAACGTCGGTCTTGTAAGCCGACAGTGACCATCAGTCTGTCGCATACCATATAAAGAATGATGTAGTAGTGTAGAGTGCACCAAGAGAGCTAAATACTCGTGGTAAGATCTACAATCTTCTGCCTATATCTCGGCCATCCTGAACTCTGTAAAAGAACATAAGTTCATTTTCGGGGTATGAGCCCAATAGCTTATCGCTTAGCTTATTTTACAATCTACTTGAAGTGCCCCTTCATCTCTGAATTTGCAACTCAGTATTATATTTTCAACTAAAGTAGCCAGGCCTTAGACATAATCTTTTATAAGCTTTGAAGGCTAAGGGTTTGTATAACCTAAAGACCTATAAAAGGTTTAATCCTATACCTAGGAGATCAAAACTCCTTGTGCCACTACACCATATAAAATACCTTCTTTAGATGATCTAAACTTCTTGCTTGGAAGGCAAGTGTACAGGTATACTCAGGAGGTATTAGATATTTTTGATAACTGAGGTTATACCTTTAGAACGAAAATCTAACGTGCTTTTAACACCCCAAAAACTTTATGTAGGATAAAACAGGTTTCTTTTTCTATAGATAAAGTTAGTTGCTAGAAGAATCTAGTATAAAGAATTTGGCTTTGGTTCGCTTATATAATTATACCAAAGAGATACACATGGTTGTTGTTACGATAGGTGAGTGAAGATTGATGATGGGTGCTAGATAAAATTTATTTACTCATTGGATATCAGAAACATTATAATAATAAGATGTTGAGTTATCCACTAACACCAGTGTAGGATATTTTAAAAGCATGAAAGTGTGTATAAGGTTAAGTATGGTTCAATTGGTTATTTTAGTGCCAGCAGTTGCGGTTAAACTAAAGATTGAGGTTATACAAATATAGCTAGACAGTGATACAGTAAAGGGGGTAAGAAATAGTAGATATGTGGTAGAATATTATTTATTAAAATTCAAAGTACTCTACATGTGAAGCTGTGAAATCTAGAGGGAAGACTAGGATTAGATACCCTATTATTCTTGGGCTTAAATTATGAAGCTAGAGTACTACGAATAGATATATTTAAAACTCAAAAAGCTTGGCGGTGCTGCATAACATATTAGGGGAGCTTGTCTCGTAAGCGATGATCCACGAGGAACCTTACCTTACCTACTAGTTTATATACCGTCGTCGTCAGTCAACTTTTTAAGAATATAGAGGTAGGCGGGAGAGCGTACAGCTATGATGTCAGATCGAGGTGCAGCTAATGGTGAGGAGAGGATGAGCTACAATTAAGATACATAATACGGATGATCAAGATTGAAACATAGGTTTGAAGGTGGACTTAAAAGTAAAAACATATATCAGAATGTTTTGAATATTATGGTCAGCGTGTACATATCGCCCGTCGCTCTCGTTGAAAAATGAGATAAGTCGTAACATAGTAGGGGTACTGGAAAGTGTTCCTGGGGGAATAAAGCATTTATTGATGCGTGTCATTTACATTGATATTAAACTAAAGCAATAGTTGTTCCTTAATGCTAATAATAGTAGAGGTAGTACTTAATAGATAATACTGTGAATATGCGAGAAGTACTGTAGGGGAAATCTGAAAGTGTAAAAAAGCAATAAGGAAAGTGTGTACCTTTTGTATCATGGCTTAGCTAGAGGATAGACTAGATTGTCTTTCTCGAAACCTAAAGAGCGACCTGAATACCTGTAGTAGATAGTAAGTAGTAAATGTGGCAAAATTTAGATTAGATATTCAGGTAGAAGATGATATGTCATTCGGGTTAGGTGATAGCTAGTTTCCCCATAAATGTATAAAGTACAGGGATCATGTTGTTTTAGTGGCCGACATACCGGCGCTAAAATGGAGGTGATTACTGATACTACTGAGGATAAGCTCAGTAGTAAGATTATGTAATAGAAGAAGATTATTTCTAGGCTTAAAGTTAGCTAAGAGTTAGTTTGTTATAAATAATAATGATGATAATAAAAAAATGTGTAAATAGGAGGAAAATGGGGATATAAGTTAATAATCATTATTTAACAAGTTAGACTGCTAAGATGAGTATTGGGATAATAGCTGTAGTTTCACTAATAGAGCGAGTGAGCACATAAAGATGAAAGCTAGAATAAATATAAGAAAAGGAACTCGGCAAAAAGATATTCTCGCCTGTTTATCAAAAACATGGCTCTCTGTGCATAGTAGATAGAGAGTCGGGCCTGCCCAATGATAGTATAATTGAATGGCCGCGGTACTTTGACCGTGCTAAGGTAGCATAATAATTTGTTTATTAATTGTAGACTGGAATGAATGGTTTGACGGAGAATTAACTGTCTCTACTTATATGTGTAGAATTTGACTTTTAGGTTAAAAGGCCTAAATTGGACATTTAGACGAGAAGACCCTATGAGCTTTACTGTAGCTAGGCAGGATAGATGCTTAGTATCATTTTGGTTGGGGCAACAGAAGAACAGAAAAAGCTTCTTTTTAAGAACGAAAAAAATTAGATCCGATAGATGTCGATTAAAGGAAGAAGTTACCGTAGGGATAACAGCGTTATTATTCTAGAGAGTTCATATCGAAAGAATAGTTTGCGACCTCGATGTTGGATTAGAATAACCTAGAGGTGCAGCCGCTTCTGAGGGTTGGTCTGTTCGACCATGAAAATTCTACATGATCTGAGTTCAGACCGGCGTGAGCCAGGTCAGTTTCTATCTAATGTTTATGGTATTAGGTTAGTACGAAAGGATTATCTAGTATAAATGATTTATAAAGGATATATATATAAAGCAAAAGCCGCTTATAGGGATAAGTGAGGAATTATATGTGAGGTAGAAGTGGCAGAGTAGTGCGCTAGATTTAGGATCTAGATATAAAGATATTTCTTTCTTCTATATGGAGTAAAAAGACTATAGTTTATAAAAATACTAACATTGGAAGTTAGAGATCTGTTGACAACAGTAGTCTTAGATGTTGAGTTTGCTGTTAAGCCTATTAGATGCTATAACAAAGGATTTTATATCCACAACTAATATTGATTTAATATTAATTACTAGTTCGTGTTTATTTACTTATATCTGTATTTTATTGGCAGTAGCCTTTTATACTTTGCTTGAACGTAAAGGCTTAAGTTACATTCAGAAACGGAAAGGACCTAATAAGGTGGGGTTAGCGGGACTACCTCAGCCTCTATCAGACGCTGCTAAGCTCCTAACAAAGGAGATTGTGAGCCCTACTATGGCTAACTTATCCGTTTTTATAGTAGCTCCTGTTTTTAGTTTTCTTTTAGCTTTGTTGCTGTGACAGTTGTATCCTAGTACGTATGCGTTGGGGTATATAAAGTGTGGAGTACTATTTTTCTTATGTGTGTCAGCTATAAACGTATATGGAACGTTACTTGCGGGTTGAAGGTCTAATTCAAAGTATGCCTTGTTAGGAAGATTGCGCGCTATTGCACAAACTATTTCTTATGAAGTGAGAATAGCTCTTATCTTACTGTTTCCAATTTTTCTTTTATCATCTTTTGATTTTATAAGTTTCAAGGAAGGGCAGGAGGCGGTGTGATTCGTTTTTCTATTCACGCCTGTGGCTTGCGTTTGAGTGGTAACGTGCGTGGCAGAGACAAACCGAGCACCGTTTGATTTTGCTGAGGGAGAATCAGAAATTGTATCGGGATTTAATATCGAGTATGGTTCAACAGGGTTTGCTTTAATTTTCTTAGCAGAGTACGCTAATATCTTAGTAATGAGCTTATTCAGGGTCGTGTTGTTTGTAGGAGGAGGCTTTTTATTGTTTTCATGTTTAGATTTTCTCATGGTTTTAGAGTTATTGGCTGTGAGTTTGATTTTTATTTGAGCTCGGGGTAGGTTTCCACGTTTTCGTTATGATTTACTAATAGGATTAACGTGAAAGACCTTTTTGCCGATTGCTCTCAGGATTTTGGTGTTATTGCTAGTTATTTTGTATTTATGTTAGGTGAACAGAGGATCTGGTACTTTAAATAAAAGACTTGATTTGCATTCAAAAAATGAGTTATACTCCCAGGTCCCGGTAGAAGTGGCAGAGTAGTGCGCTAGATTTAAGCTCTAGATATAAAGATATTTCTTTCTTCTATAGGTTGCAGCTGATAAGTATCAATGCTATGACTACGGCAAAGAAAGATACTGCTACAATGACCGTATTGTTACTGGGGAATATGTTTTTGTGATTTAGGTTTATGCTAGTGATAGTATCGCAGCCTCTCACTTTAGGGTTGGTAATTATATGACTGACACTACTAGCATGCATAATGGCGGGGTTACTTGTTTCTCCGTGGTATGCGTATATTTTGTTTTTGGTGTATTTAGGGGGCTTGCTGGTGGCCTTCGCGTATGTTTCTGCTTTGATTCCTAATATGCTATTTAGTGGGGAAAGGTTTTTCATAATAGTCTTTGTTTATGTAGGGATTTCTACTATGATACTTAGTTTTGATTATTTAGGTGGCTATTTCAGTTTATTTAGAGATTTGAGGGTAATTGAAGGGACTCACATAAAAATGATAAAGTATTTTGGCCATGAGTTAGCTGGCTGAGGAGAAGTGTCAGTTCTAGTAGGTTTGGCGGGTGTTTTATTAATGGCATTAGTTGCAGTGGTGAAGATTTGTTTTAATCGAGGTGCAGCTATGCGGGAGTTTAAGTAGATATGCGAATGTCTATTCGAAAATCTCATCCCGTGTTTAGAATTGGGAACTCAGCTTTAGTAGATTTACCAGCCCCGAGCAATCTATCTGTATGGTGGAATTTTGGTTCATTATTGGGGCTGTGCTTAGGTGTTCAGATTATTACTGGTTTGTTTTTAGCAATGCACTATACTGCAAATGTAGAGTTAGCGTTTGCCTCAGTAGTACATATTACCCGCGATGTAAGATATGGGTGATTGTTACGGGGACTGCATGCGAATGGGGCATCTATATTTTTTGTTTGTCTGTACGCGCATATTGGCCGGGGTATGTACTACGGATCGTATCTGTATAAAGAAACATGAAATATCGGAGTAATTATGCTACTAATGGTAATAGGAGCAGCATTTTTAGGATATGTGTTGCCTTGAGGGCAGATATCATTCTGAGGGGCTACTGTTATTACGAATTTGTTGTCTAGAATTCCTTATGTAGGGAAAATATTAGTAGAATGAGTGTGAGGTGGTTTTGCTGTTGATAATGCAACCTTAACTCGGTTCTATGCTTTACATTTTTTGTTGCCGTTTGCCCTAGTGGGGCTTACGTTAATGCATTTGTTATTTTTACATGAGACAGGGTCCAATAATCCTCTTGGTATTAATAGGGATGCTCAGAAGGTACCTTTTCACAGGTACTATACATTTAAAGATATGGTTGGTTTTGTTGTGCTTTTATGGGTGTTGCTGTTTTTGGTGTTATTTTTTCCACAACTTTTGGGAGACCCTGAGAATTTTATTCCCGCTAACCCGCTTGTTACCCCTGTACATATTCAACCAGAGTGGTACTTCTTGTTTGCGTATGCTATTTTACGGTCCATTCCCAATAAGTTAGGAGGCGTTCTGGGTTTGGCGGGATCGGTGGCTGTGCTGTTTTTATTGCCTTTCACTAAGAAAAAATACCGTTCTTTTGCTTTTTACCCCGTAAATCAGATGTTGTTCTGATCTTTTGTAGGAATCTTTCTTATCTTGACCTGAATTGGTGCTTGTCCTGTAGAAGCACCGTATGAGAGAATTGGTCAGATTTATACGGTATTATACTTTCTTTATTTTGCAGTAAATCCGTTATTAGCTCAAATCTGAGACAAGATTTTAGGGTATAAGTAGGTTTTATGTACTGGGTACTAGGTTGTCTTGAAAACATCTGAAAAATGTTCGATTCATTTATAAAACTGTCAAGCTAAGCTAATATATGAGATTGTACTATCTATGTGTTTGTGTAGTAGGTTTGGCGGGATCGGTGGCTGCACTTATATTACAACATAAACATCTATTAGGTGCGTTGTTGAGATTGGAGGCAGCATTGATAAATTTGTTTGTCCTCTTATTCTGCTATTCTAGAGGATTTTTGGGGTGTTATAGTTCCTTAATTTTCATTGCTCTGAGTGCATGTGAGGCGAGCATGGGATTAGCAGTATTGGTTAGTTTAGTACGATCTCACGGGAATGATTACGTAAGAAGATTTACCAGCCAGGGATGTTAGGCCTACTAGGATTGTTTATTGGATTAATATTTCTTTATAGACGTCCTTTATATTGGTACTTAGTAGTGTGAGCATTATGTTTATGTAGTTTGCTATCACTAACATTACTATCTTCTTCGGAATATACTTTTAGGGCTTATAGTTCTTTTGTGGCGTTAGACAGACTATCTAGCTTATTAATTGTGCTATCGATTTGGATTACAATTTTGATGTTATTAGCGAGTCAAGAGGTATACAGAAAGGCTAATAAGGCTTTCTATTTTAGTCTAACTGTAGTTAGCTTACTAATGGTTCTTTGTGTAGCTTTTAGTATATTAGATGCATATATATTTTACTTTTTTTTTGAGTCTTCTCTGATTCCAACATTAATCTTAATTTTAGGTTGGGGGTACCAGCCTGAGCGAAATCAAGCCGCCATGTATATAATAATATATACTTTGGGAGCATCATTGCCCCTATTGACGGGCTTAGTTACAGCAGTATATTGAATGGATTCAGGAAAGATAGTGATAGTCCATATATTGCGATCTAGGTTGGATAGGTATTTTATGTACCCTAATGTGGTTGTCTTAGTGTTTTTTCTTGCTTTTTTAGTAAAATTACCCATATTTCCAGTTCACTTGTGGTTACCTAAAGCTCATGTAGAAGCTCCGGTAGCTGGGTCGATAGTTCTAGCTGCCATTTTACTTAAATTAGGGGGTTACGGCTTAATTCGTATTTATCAGTTTATAGGATTTTTAGGTTCATATATACAAACAGTGCTGCTAACTGTTGCACTTTGAGGGGGCATACTTAGAAGTGTGGCTTGTTTCCGCCAAGTGGATTTAAAAGCATTGATTGCCTATTCTTCGGTAGGGCATATAAGGTTTGTAGTAGCAGGGATTCTTTCTGATACTCATTGAGGATGACGTGGGAGGTTAGTACTGATGCTTTCTCATGGTTTTTGTTCTAGGGGCTTGTTTGCTCTTAGAGGTTACTGTTACAGGTTACTCGGTACTCGCAGACTAATTCTAGTAAAAGGAATGCTGACCTTATCGCCTACAGGAGCCTTTTGGTGGTTTATGTTTTGTGTGGTTAATATATCGGCTCCGCCAAGTATTAATTTAATAGGGGAAATTATGGTACTTACATCTGGATTATTTAGGTGTATAATGTACGCAATTCCTATGGGGATGATAATGTTTCTATCCTGCGTGTATAGTATATATCTTTATACAGCGACTCAGCATGGTACACCGTCTGAGCCTATAAATGCAATGCATGGGTTTAAGCCTTTGGCCAGATTAGTTATATTTCTTCATCTTATTCCGGTAAAAACATTAGTTATTAGAGGAACATTAATTTCATGTTGGTTCTAGTAAGGTTAGTTTATAGGAAAACGTTAGGTTGTGGTTCTAAAAAAAATATGTGATATTACTTTACTTTTGGGTAGCTTAAATAGAGCATAGCGTTGAAGGTGCTAAGGTGATTGTTTTTAATCCCCAGAAGAGTGTTGCGCCGGGCTTGAGCGGGATTCATTGATGTTGACTTATACGGGGCCACTAAGTACCCCCAGCACTAATGTTTAGAACTGTAGTTAATTCTATCGTTGCTTTGGGTTTATCAGTAGTAATTATGTTTCTAGGATTTGTTTTATCTAATCGCACCTTAAGTGATCGTGAAAAAAAATCTCCCTTTGAATGTGGTTTTGATCCGGTTAAAACTGCCCGGATTCCCTTCTCATTACGGTTTTTTCTTTTGGCTATTATTTTCCTTATTTTTGACGTTGAAATTGTTTTACTATTTCCTATTGTGGTGGTAAGAAGCTGCAGTTATACCTACGTTTCTTTTTTAGGGGGTTTCATGTTTATATTTATTTTATTATTAGGGGTACTTTATGAGTGAGAAGAGGGGTCTCTTGATTGAGCCCAGTAGTATATGAGCCAGTGAGGTCAACTCGGGTTTAATAATGCGAGGTCTCCATTGATAGAGGAGTTAATTTATTTTCACGATCACGTGATAATGTTTTTAATTATGATCATAGTGGCAGTAGGTTATATATGTGTATCTTTTTTGGTTAATCGGTTTACTTGTCGGACAGTTACTGAGGGTCAAGCGATTGAGACAATTTGAACTATCATCCCAGCTTTCATTTTACTGGCTTTAGCTTTCCCCTCACTTCGGTTGCTGTACTTACTAGATGAGGTGGGGACACCTGGTGTTACCTTAAAGAGAATTGGTCATCAGTGATACTGGAGGTATGAGTATGATGATTTAGATAGGATCCGTTTTGATTCATATATATGTCCTACGGTGGACTTAGAGCCAGGTGACTACCGGCTACTAGAAGTGGATAATCGCGTAGTTCTTCCTGTAAATACAGACGTGCGGGTGTTGGTGACTTCAAGTGACGTGATTCATTCCTGAACTGTGCCTGCTCTAGGAGTTAAAGCGGATGCAGTGCCTGGTCGACTTAATCAGCTTAGTATGCATATAAATAACTTAGGAGTATTTTATGGTCAGTGTTCAGAAATCTGTGGGGCAAACCACTCCTTCATGCCTATTGTAGTAGAAGTTATCCCTTTAAAAGAGTTCATGGTGTGGTCAATAAGACTCTATGATCGATACGTGCTTTGCTTCTTTAAAT